CAAGAAAAGGGATTTTCCACCCTTTTCTTGTGTCGAATAGAAGATTAGGAAGACTAGTAATCCCTCCTAAAAGTATTTGTTCCTTTCATTTTTCCCATCCTTCCCTTGTATTCTCTTCCTTTATATTTGTATGCCTATAGTCTATTACTAGGAATGGGATACACGTAATGAATTCCAGACATCCCACAAACAAAACAAAAACAGTATAAACAAAAAGGTTTACAGAATTTTTTGATCATACATAAGTATCGATCGACAATAATTTGTTGCTTTTTACCAACTTGAAGTTAAGGAATTTCTGGACCTAGAAATTCATTTCATACAATTGAACCTTTTCAAACTGTTTCTTTTTAAGAACCAAAAAAACTTGTGCCAAAATAACAGATGCCAAGAAGAACAAAAGGCCTTGGACACGTAATGGATCTTGAAGCACTATTTCTGCATCTCCCTGACCAAACCCTCCTACATTGGGATTGCTTGTTAATGGTTGATCAAGCTTGATGGATTCACCCTCTGAAACAAGAAGTTCTGGTCCTGGAGGTATAATATCAACCACTTGATATCCATCCGATGCATCAACTATGGTTATTTCATATCCTCCTTTTTCTTTACGTACTATTCTGCTTACTATACCTGCTGATGTAGCATTATAGACTGTATTGTTACTCTTGCTCCCATCAGGATAAATCTGACCCCTTCCTCTGTTCCCACCTACATATATGGGATATTTTAAGAAGTGAACGTCTTTCCTCGTAGCAGGGTCGGGGGAAAGAATGGGAAAGGCGATTTCACTATATTTCTGACCGGGAACAGGACCTATCACAAGAATATTTCTTTTATTGGGACGATAACTCTGAAAAGACAGATTTCCCATCTTTTCTCTCACCTCGGGAGAAATACGATCGGGGGGGGCTAATTCGAATCCCTCGGGTAAAATAAGAACAGCCCCTACATTCAAAGCCCCCTTTTTACCATTAGCAAGAACTTGTTTCAGTTGCATATCATAAGGGATTCGAACAACTGCTTCAAATACAGTATCAGGAAGCACGGCTTGCGGAACTTCAATATCCACGGGCTTATTAGCTAAATGGCAATTGGCACATACAATTCGTCCAGTTGCTTCTCGTGGGTTTTCATAACCCTGCTGCGCAAAAATGGGATATGCATTTGAAATAGATGCCCGAGTTATTACATATATCATGATCGATATAGAAATCGATTGAGTCATCTGTTCCTTTACCCAAGAAAAAGTATTTCTATTTTGCATGTCCAATCATTGATCCCGGAATTTCTACAATAAATTAGATAGGTAGCTAGTATAGTTCCCTATACACGAGTCTGTCATTGTACTGGGATAATTGTACTGGAATATAGGACGAATACCTTGAAGAACTAGAAGTATAAAGAATTAAGTAAGATTGAAAATGTTTTCTTTATATACGAAGAAAGATTCTGATTTGATTGATATCAGGAGATCAAATGAGTTCTTCATTCATTCATTGAATGATAAATGACTACAAGTGAAGGAGATACACGATTTAAATAATAGAAGATCCAATATTTCACAATTGTATCTAGAATAACTGGAAAAGTGGAAACAAGACTAGATATAATTTGATCGTTATGAACCAATCCAAAATCGTTGTAGACCGAACCAATCATTAGTTCCCAACCATGGGTCGAATGAAATCCGATCCATAAATCAGTAACTAAAAGAATCAAAAAAGCTTTTATTGTGTCACTTAAGTTATAGAGGAATTCCTGAATCCAAGAATTAAGAATGACAAGTTCTTCATTACCCAGAATAAAATAACCACTTAGAATAGCGAAACAAATTATATTTGTCGAGAAATCCAAAATGATATGGAGATGATATTCATTGTGTGTTTTGACCAATTGTATCGTTTCCTTGTGTATTCCTGTACGAAGTTTTTGTATATGCGTCTCCGGGTACTCCTTTATCATTTCATCCAAGAGGAATAGTTCTTCCAATTCTATGAATCTTTCTAGAACGTTTTTCTCTTGAATATCATTCAAAAAAGTTTCGGATTTCCCGGTATTCCACCAATTAGTAACCCAAGGTTCCAGACATTTATTAAATGAGAGAGAGACCCACCAGGGCAAAAATATTATGGATGAAATATATGGGAGGGAGACCCAGGCTTTCTTTTTTTTTTTCATTTTTATCCTAAAAGGACCCTTATTCTATTTCTATATTCCTTTCCTTATAGATCCGAGATCTAAATTATTAGACAAAAATAGGAAATAGATCCATGGGTTCAATACCTTTTTATAGAACTCGTACTTCAGAGAAATATCAGATAGAGTCGACGGTTGTATTAAAAAGGAAATTAGCAAGTTTTTTTTTTCAATTTTTTCTTCAGTTCATTTCAAAATACTTCAATTGGTACCCGCAAGAAATAGGCCAATTCGGCAGCTTTTTGTTCAATTTCTCGTGGAGTAAAATACTCATCAGTACGAGTCAAGGGAATGGCTCCTTGGCCTCTGATTTCCATATAAAGGACACGACGAGGATAAAGACCCTCTTTAACCTCCATTCTGATGGATTGGATATCTCTCATAAGTAAGCGAAGGAAGATGCGACGATTTATTCCAGGAAATCCCCAACGAAAAATACACACTATTCCTTCTTTTCTATCGAATCGGTCATAACCACTACCTACATTCCATGAAATTGTGCACCACAAATAGGAGCTAATGAATAGACCTGCGATCCCATAGAAAGACATCACTATCCCTTGTGGAAAAAAAATAATTTGCTGAGATGGAAATACGGATATCAGATTCCTACCAAGATAACTGGAAGTTCCAACCACTAAGAATCCTAGTGAACCTAAAAAAAGGATACAGGCCCAGAAAAAATTACTTGTTTTTCGAGACCCCATTATAAGTTCTATCCATATATGTTCTGATCGCCAATTCATACTCTACTAGATCCAGTTGCATTCGATTGGAATTGAGAGAATAACCCAAATGAATTTTACTTTCTTGATCCCGAAGTAACTTTCATTAACTAGCACTATTCTGATGTAAACCGTTAGAAGTAATTTGTTAGATACATTGACTTTCCATTTAAATAAAATATTCGCCGATCCATTTTTAATTTAACCAGCTATACCTGCATATACATGCATTTATGCGGATATCATGTATCCGCATGCATAACAGTTCTTTCATTTGTGTTCGTAAAGAGTCACATATCGTACCATATTACACTAAATAAATATCTCTATTATGATCCAGTGTTGAAATAAATTGATGAGATTTGGTCCCATCGGATCTAGACAATCTTATTTTTTTGGACATGAAGAGATAAAGAAGCCATTGCAATTGCCGGAAATACTAGGCCCACTAAAGGCACAAAAATAGAGGGTAAGTTGAGATCTGTCATAGAATGGGTGCCTCGATTTAATATTTCTATCTATTAGAAAGAGAAAGATATCTTATGATATGATAAGTATATCTATCCTAAGTATATCTATCCTAAGTATATATCATAAACTGTATTATATTTATAATATAATTTAATAATAATAATTTATTAATTATTTAGAAATTAATATTTATAAGTAGTTAATAAGTAGTTAATAAGTGCAAGGAATGTAGAACTAAATAAAATAAGTGTACCTATTCATCTTTCTACACGAATATGTATGATAATTCGCTTTATTAATATATTTTAATATTCTTCTCCCATCCTTATTTCTTTCTATCTTTCTAATCTAATAAGGAGTTTATAAAGATTTTATTAGGAGTTTGCGACTATAACTAATTCGATCCATCCAACAAATGGGGATTCATAGTAAAATAAAAAACGGGGGTTATCGATAGATATAGAAATAACTTCTATTCTCTATTTTATATTTATTTCTTTTTATTTTGATTTCGATATTTTTTTTTTATTGTCTATATTAATACGTAAGAAGGCCAGATAATTTTTTTTTTTATTTTCCCTAATTCCTCGGAGGGAAAAATTCACTTTTTTATCCTGTTGATAGAAGGTTCGTGATTACTAATCATGAATAGAGGTAGGATAAAAAAATAGATCTGGAGGAAAAAAAAAGTAATTACCCGAAACTTCTAACTCTTATTACATTACAAGTAGAACTTATGTCATCAAAGAAAACACCATTCTTTTTAGTTTTTTTTTTTGATTACGATGAACTAAATACTTGTTCGCTACAAATAACTGAATTTAGTGCTATACTTTATTAATTTTTTGAATTTTGATTCAAGGGAAAGAAACCGTGGAGCTGAAATAACTCACTCAGAACACCTTTTAAAGGATTACGTGGTACAATTGGGTCAAATAAGCCTTTATGGAATAAATACTCAGCCGCTTGTGAACCATCGGGTATTGTCTTATTCAATGTTTGTTCAATTACTCTTTTACCCGCAAATGCAACGTAGGCATTAGGTTCAGAAACAATGACATCTCCCAACATACCAAAACTGGCTGTTACTCCACCGGTTGTAGGAGATGTAAGGATTGATACATAGAATAATTTTTTATTTGATTGATAATTATATGAAGCGGAAGATATTTTAGCCATTTGCATCAAACTCAAACTTCCTTCTTGCATGCGCGCTCCTCCAGAAGCACACACAATAATGACAGGTAAAGATCGATTAGTAGCATACTCGATCAAACGGGTGATTTTCTCGCCTACTACGGATCCCATACTACCTCCCATGAACTTAAAATCCATAACTCCAATTGCTATGGGAATACTATTTAGTTGACCTATGCCTGTTTGAACAGCTTCAGTTAAACCTGTCTTTCTTTGATAAGAATCGATACGATCTCTATAGGGTTCCCCCTCTGAATGAAATTCAATGGGGTCCATAGAGACCATATCTTCATCCATAGGATCCCAAGTCCCCGGATCAATCGAAAGTTCGATTCTATCTGAACTGCTCATTTTCAAATGATATCTACACTGTTCACAAATATTCATTTTTGACCTAAAAAATTTTTT